TCTAGGCCGGAGGCAGACCTAAGTCAAGGTAACCCTTCTTTGAAACACTTTGGTATTGCTCCTTCATCAGAATTCAAATGATGAATCACAGAGCACATGGAGCCATCTTATTATCTTCCCATAAAGAAAAAATATGGTGGACTAACTGATCTTTACATCAATCAGTTGATGAAAGAGCCCAATGCAACAAAATGCATGTTGGGTCTTTGAAACAGTTCGAATCATTTCGATAATAATCAGTTTGATCTGTTTTACCGAGAAGGTCTACGGTTCGAGTCCGTATAGCCCTAACACATTCTATTTTTGTATAGACATTCTATTTTAGTTTAGTATAGTTTTCATTTCCTCATTAGATTAGTACTTGTTTATGGACTGACCGGTCTATTTGTCCGTAGAAATGAAAGCATTACCACATGCTCATGTGAATACATAGGGACAGGAAAATAAAAACAATAATTCATTCCAACGAATCCAATCGCTATTTGTAAAATCTAGGATAATATCCTTCTTCCTTCATCTTCACGGATGAATTACATATGACTTTTTTCCTGTCCATGATCAAAGAGTTACGGATATACTTTTGTTTTGGTATACCCAATCTCAGTCAATGAAAATCATGACATGCTCCTCCGTCTAAAAACTTTATCCTGACCCAGCCAAATGGAATCCTAAGTTACACAGATCTAGTACCTATTCTTTTCTTGATCTTGTATTTGTAGAAATCCCTCGACTTCAACTAATTCTTTTTTGGCCGAACAACAAACAAATTGGTTGTTTCAAATATAATGCAGAGATAATGAATTGGTCCTTAATGTATCAACGTTCCTTCGTCTATATTCTATGAGTTGGGTTGGTTTGGGGATTTGGTCTGTCGAATTGTTCGACAATGTGTGATTCTTTCTATTAGAAGTATCTTATGTAGATCATTTATGATTCCACGAATTCTATCACTCTGTGCTATTTTTCATTGTGTAGCGTAAGTTTGTTCCAAAATAAACCCCCCGAAACCTAGCCCCTCGGTTGGTCTTACTAAGTGCTATTGCCGTAACAAGGATTTTTGTTCATCCCAAATCGCGGTCTTTCTTTAGTACTAGATTCTTTTTATTTCTGAGAGGATCCGGGGGTATAGTACAGATTCCAAGTTTCGGATTTTTTTGGTATTGAAAGATATGAGTTGTTATATGGAAAGGTTCCTCGCAACTCAACGGATTGAATCAAATCAATAAAGTAAGGAAAATAGAAATGAAATCTAGGACAAGGAAGGGAGATAAAATAGAATTGTTCGATGTATTAGATTATGTTTATGTATTCCTATCCAATCAATAGAAGCAATGATTCTCCGTCTGGATTTTAATGAAAAGAATACTTCGAGTAGAATATGCTAGAAATCCCTAGACATTTTACCCCATATGACTACAGAAAATTTTTTTTGCATTAATTTTTAAAATGAAAATTATATTATGTATAAAATTAACTATAAAAAAACATAGTTATAAACATATTATATTATATTTTAAATATAGTTATACTAATACTATTAGTATTATTTCTGATTTTATTTAATTTATTAGTATTATACTATATTTAGTATTTGTATTTAATTCCTTTTTTAGGGAGAAACCGAGACAAAATAAGAGAGTTTTGTTTGTGTAAGAGCATCCTATATCTACACCATATCTAAATGGAATCGAAATACAAAAAAATGTAAGTGGAGTTCCGTTGTATGAATCTTTAAACAAGACATGCCCCATAGCAAACAAACTCTAAACTATGGGGTTTGATTTGATCAAACAAAATTTCTTTTTTCGCCTAAGATGGGTGGTGGATGAATTGACAGGTTCAATTCAAATCAAAAATGCAGCCTATTCCACATTAATAAATAGGAGTACATTTATGTTTCTGCTTCACGAATATGATATTTTCTGGGCATTTCTAATAATATCAGGTGCTATTCCTATTTTAGCATTTGTAATTTCCGGAGTTTTAGCCCCGATTAGTGAAGGACCAGAGAAGCTCTCTAGTTATGAATCGGGTATAGAACCCATGGGAGACGCTTGGTTACAATTCCGAATCCGCTATTACATGTTTGCTCTAGTTTTTGTTGTTTTTGATGTTGAAACGGTCTTTCTTTATCCATGGGCAATGAGTTTCGATGTATTGGGCGTATCCGTATTTATAGAAGCTTTCATTTTCGTGCTTATCCTAATTGTTGGTTCAGTTTATGCATGGCGAAAAGGAGCATTGGAATGGTCTTAGCTGAATATTCAGACAATCAAAAAAAAAAAAAGGAAGGAAAAGATTACATTGAGACAGTTATGAATTTGATTGATTTTCCGTTACTTGACCAAACAACCCCCAATTCAGTTATTTCAACTACATCGAATGATCTTTCGAATTGGTCAAGACTCTCCAGTTTATGGCCTCTTCTCTATGGTACCAGTTGTTGTTTTATTGAATTTGCTTCATTAATAGGCTCGCGATTCGACTTTGATCGTTATGG